ATAGAATAAAAATAGAATTAGTCCCATCTTATTATGAACCGAAAGGGGCTGGTATTTTTCCAAGAAATCTCTAGCCAACCTTCCCGCAAGAGGTTTTTCTTAACACCAATGAATTCTATTAATGCTAGAGGAAAACGATAGCTCCAAGAATTTCTTTGTTCTCAACGCCTCCTATTTAGAGGAATTAGCCACTTCAACGATCTTTGATGGTTATAGGGGTATCCAAAGTACAAACCTGATGGTTGTTTGTTATCCCAACCATTCTTCCCAGCCCTGATACCGATCAGGAAAGGGCTAATTTCTAACAAAGTTTTTCTCTTGTTGATTCCTATTTCTAGGTGTAGTGCTTTTCTCCCCTATGCTGCCTATTGGTACTAGTAGAGTAGGATTGGCCTGTAATACAGAACCTATCCTGTAGGTGTAACCTTTCGCTCAATACTCAAATCTACAATTGAAGCATCTGAGGCCGCATCAATCGAGGATACACGACAGAAGGAATTGTTAGTTCACCTCACCTTCCCCAAGCGTGGGTTTCCTTTACTAATTTTGTTCTCTCTATGTGAACCCCCTCTCTTTCTCGTAAGACTGAGGTGTAGGTAGGGCTAAAAAAAAACAAAAAAAAAAGAGTCAAATCGCACCATCTCTATAATAAGTAAATGCCCTTTTTTCCCCTGAGGTTGTCGGAATTATTCGCAATAAAATATTGGCTACAATTGAAGAGGTCTTATCAATGAAATTTCCATTTATACGGGATCTAGGCATAATTCCCAACCCATTCTATATAGAATTGTTTTCATTTCTTCACAAAATAACATAAAAACAAACACATTCGATTCTTATAAATCGATCGATCCATATGCTCTAAATGGATAAGAGAGGTATGGATTTTCCGCTCAGCTCAAATTATCTCCTTTTCCTTCTGTTTGGACAAGAAGAGATATGAAATATTTGACTAAGATTGGATTTCATTCCACTTTTCTATTTCTCAACAATAACTTCTCTCATCAGCTATTTCGCGTTTTCAAAGTCATTAATTGTCTCATACCCTTTTTTAGATTTCGATTGTATGGCGTAGCGTACCTTATGCAAACAGAATTCTAGGGTTCCTCTATTTTATTATGGAATAAGAAGAATTCTTCCATTCTCTTTTTCTTTGGTTTGGGGAAAACCCAAACTAAAACTTTTCGAGGGAGCGGAATTCCTAGTAAAAAAATCCTGGATCCTTCCACTTAGATGAAAAGGCATTTTTCCAATAGAACCATGGAACCCCCGAGCCGTTGTGGTTGTACCTGTACTGCAGGAATAGGAAAACTCGCTATTCACTTAGTTTATTTTCCATAATAAGATTATGTAGGAGAGATGGCCGAGCGGTTCAAGGCGTAGCATTGGAACTGCTATGTAGACTTTTGTTTACCGAGGGTTCGAATCCCTCTCTTTCCGTTTCTCTTAATTGATCAACGTTAACGATCACAATGTATCAAATCAAATAACAATTTATTCCAGCAATAATACCTTTATTTAATAGAAATTTTTTCTAGTAAATTACTGTGGTATGTAAAATACACATAGAGGAAAGAACAAAAAAGAAAAAAGGATCCTAGGGTTAATCCATTTATGCTAGTTGAATGGGAAAATACGAATTAAGGGCCTTAGGTCGATTTAGTTCGGGGAAAGGGGAAGGGGAAGAAAATTCTATGAACTTTTCCTTTTTTCGTTAAGTTCAAGTCTGACGAGAGTAATATTCTACAACTAACAACTCATTTATTTTGAGACCGACCCACTTCCTATCTAGGATTTTTTTAACTAGTCCTTTATATTGCAATGTGTCAATCGTCAAATGCTTTGGCAATTTCCCCGGGTCGGATGAAGCAATAGAATTTTGAATCAGACGTTTTGATCTTTGGTTATCCTTCGTAGTAATAATATCTCGGGGTTTGCAACGAAAACTTGGTATATCGACTATACGACCATTAACTAAAATATGTCTATGGTTAACTAATTGCCGGGCCCCAGGAATGGTTGAAGCCATACCCAATCGAAAAAGGATATTATCCAAACGCATTTCAAGTAATTGTAGTAAAACCTGACCTGTTGACCTTTTTGCTTTTCCAGCGATATGTACATATCTAAGTAATTGTCGTTCTGTCAGACCATAATGAAAACGCAATTTCTGTTTTTCTTGAAGACGAATACGATATTGCTCTTTTTTCCCAGAATGGAATTTCTTTTTCAGATTACTTCCGGATTTAGGTGTTTTTCTAGTGAGTCCTGGTAAAGCTCCCAGACGGCGTATTTTTTTTAAACGAGGTCCTCGATAACGGGACATGAAGACTCCTTGTTTATTTTATTGAAATTTCATTTTACACAATTAATTTCATTGTATTTACATTACAGAATACATCAAAATTAAAACTGAATTAAACTAAAGGATAAACAGAGTAAAATCTACTAAAGTACCACAAAAAATGGAATTTCATCAACATCTGGATTTTTTGTATATATATTATTTATTTTATTGTTTTGTATCTAGCAAAATTGTAAGGTAGAACCACATAATAGATCCTGGATTCTCCATTTAATTCGGAGAAAAAGAGAGATTCTTGTTCATGGAACATCGATATAGAAAAAAGCCGACTATCGGATTTGAACCGATGACCCTCGCATTACAAATGCGATGCTCTAACCTCTGAGCTAAGTGGGCTTACATAACAGAAATAGTGTAACAAATAGAAATATGTATAGTATAGGAAATCCGTAAAATGTCAGATCTTAATTATTAATCTTAGCTATTAACTAGTTCGAAATTGGAAGTTCTACTTAGAAAAAAATACTAGAACTTCATAAAGATAAAGTTAACTTGATATGCTTAACTGGAGGATATCCTTAAATAGGATTATAGAAATTTTTGAACTTTCTTTTTATTTCTCTAATTCACAAATTGATTTTTCTAATAGAATAGAATCTATTCCAATTTCGAATTTCTATATTGAATTTGATTTCAGATATTTTCAATTTGATATGGCTCGGATGAGTAATCTAATACATAGAAAAGAATAATATATATGATGAAAGATATAATAAAGAGAAAATGCGAATTTCTTGGCATTTTCATTCGATCATTATAGACATTTTTTGAGATATTTTGTTTTTTTTTGTTATTTATTAATAATTTAATGATTAATATTTCACTAAGGAGAACATAGAATCATAGCAAATGAAATTGCTAATTCTGATTAGAAAAAAAAGAATGAATATCAAGCGTTATAGTATGATTTTGAATACTCTAAAAAAGAAAGGCGGGGGGGGGGGTGGGGGAGAGAAAAACTTTTGGATATATTGATTCGGATTGAATTGCAAATACATCAACGATAGAATCAATTCAATTCTGAATTGCAATAAGCAGGGTCTGTCAAATAGAGACGAACTGCTAGACTACGTCGAGTAATGAATTCAACGATTCCAAAAAAAACTAAGAGATGGATGAAATTACACAAGGAATCCAGGTCTCAATCAAAGAAAAGGAAAATGGGGATATGGCGAAATCGGTAGACGCTACGGACTTGATTGTATTGAGCCTTGGTATGGAAACCTGCTAAGTGGTAACTTCCAAATTCAGAGAAACCCTGGAATTAAAAAAGGGCAATCCTGAGCCAAATCCGTGTTTTGAGAAAACAAGTGGTTCTCGAACTAGAATCCAAAGGAAAAGGATAGGTGCAGAGACTCAATGGAAGCTGTTCTAACGAATCGAGTTGATTACGTTGTGTTGGTAGTGGAACTCTCTCTAAATTTAGAGAAAGTAAGGGCTTTATACATCTAATACACACGTATAGATACTGACATAGCAAACGATTAATCACGGAACCCATATCATAATATAGGTTCTTTATTCTTTTTTAGAATGAAATTAGGAATGATTATGAAATAGAAAATTCTGAATTTTTTTAGAATTATTGTGAACCCATTCCAATCGAATATTGAGTAATCAAATCCTTCAATTCATAGTTTTCGAGATCTTTTAAAAAGTGGATTAATCGGACGAGGATAAAGAGAGAGTCCCATTCTACATGTCAATACTGACAACAATGAAATTTCTAGTAAAAGGAAAATCCGTCGACTTTATAAGTTGTGAGGGTTCAAGTCCCTCTATCCCCAAACCCTCTTTTATTCACTAACTATAGTATTTATCCTCTTTTTTTCTTTTTATCAATGGGTTTAAGATTCATTAGCTTTCTCATTCTACTCTTTCACAAAGGAGTGCGAAGAGAACTCAATGGATCTTATGCTGCTATTCATTGAATAGATTTCTTTTTTATTATAGTATCGGCAAGGAATCTCGATTATTAACTCTATTTTTAAGTATTATTAAGTAAGCCATGCACAATGCATAGGATTACCCCCCCCCTCATTTCCAAATTTAGAATTTGGAATACTTTATTGATTTTTTAGTCCCTTTAATTGACATAGATACAAATACTCTACTAGGATGATGCACAAGAAAAGGTCAGGATAGCTCAGTTGGTAGAGCAGAGGACTGAAAATCCTCGTGTCACCAGTTCAAATCTGGTTCCTGGCACAGAAAAAAAAGGATCTACCGAATAGGTATTGATACAAATACCTCGAGATGGGTTGGGATACATATTCGTTAATAATATAGATAGAGTATGATTTATTCATCTAAGTAGATAAATCTCTAAATAGAGGCACTTCTTTTTCTTTTTAGAGAAGGGTAAAAATTTCTGGTTCTTTTCTTTATGGTACAGAAGGAGGTGAGATTAGGTTACCTTTTCTTCATTTTTGCATTTCTTAATTTTGTATTCCGCTATTCCGACGAATATTTATTTATTCTTGCTTATCTTATCTTACTTTCCTAGCTGTTCTAAGTAATGCGCGCGGTACAAAGTTCGTGGTAGGGAACTTCTTTGAGTCATCGTATTTTTCTGTTCATACGAAGGAAATGAATATGTGATTTTCCAAATTGGAGAATCGAAATGAAGCCCTTT